ATCGTCCCGTGAATTAGTAAATTAGCGTAAGAATCTTTTGTACAGAATCAAAAGGGACAAGCCAATCTTCAGAAATTTCACTGTAAATGGAAAATACTTATACAACTAAAAATGCGGGAGAAAAAAAATGCAGGGTCGCTTGTCTACTTGGCTGGTCAAACATGGGCTAGTTCATAGATCTTTGGGTTTTGATTACCAAGGAATAGAGACTTTACAAATAAAGCCCGAAGATTGGCATTCCATTGCTGTCATTTTATATGTATATGGTTACAACTATCTGCGTTCCCAATGTGCCTATGATGTAGCACCGGGCGGACTGTTAGCTAGTGTATATCATCTTACGAGAATCGAGTATGGTCTAGATCAACCAGAAGAAGTATGTATAAAAGTATTTACCCCAAGGAAGAATCCTAGAATTCCATCAGTTTTCTGGGTTTGGAAAAGTGCGGATTTTCAAGAAAGAGAATCCTATGATATGGTAGGAATCTCTTATGATAATCATCCACGTCTGAAACGTATTTTAATGCCGGAAAGTTGGATAGGGTGGCCTTTACGTAAGGATTATATTGCTCCGAATTTTTATGAAATACAAGATGCTCATTGAATAAAATTAACAAAATAAGAAACTAATTTTCTTTTCAGTGCTACAGCTTCCGATATTCGAGGGATATTTGTTCGTTCTTTGACTCATTCATTATTTTATTCATAGATATGTGGACTAAAAAAAAGACAATCCAAATAAGGATTCGTCGGATTCTCCATTTTTGACGATATTTATTTCGAACGAGCCGAACAAATAAGATGAACTAAACAAGTTATGCATTATGAACTTTGTACCGCGCACATCCCTTTGATGAACAACTATATTATATAAAGTCACATATAAAAAATCACATAGGGTGGAATAAATAAATAGAAAAAATAGAATATGCAAGAAAATACAAAGAAATTAAAGAGTATCGGATTCAATTTGTACTGTATCTAAGATGGATCTTGGATATTCCCACCCTTCAAAACTCCCTTAAATTATACTTTAAAGTTTTTTAACTAACGAATTGAACCTTTCAAATACGAATTGAATTAAAAAGAGGTTAAGAATAAGGTAAGAATATAATATAGAATGTAAGAATTAGAATATAAATATAGAATAACATAGAAGTAGAAGAATAAAATAGAATTTTTCGATGGAATATTCGAATCTTTTTTGACCGAAAAGAGACATATTATTAATAAATAAAAACGAAGAGGAAACATAATTGAATTTTCTTCTTTGAAATCCAAATACATATTTTTACATACTTTCATATACTCTTTACTCATCTAAAGGGGCTCCATCCCAAAATATCTAAATGGCTAAATTAGGTAGCATGATCCACATTATTATATTTTATTATATTAATGAATATGTATGTCGATCCAATCCATATCAATTAGTTTAATTAAATTATCGAATAGATACTCATAATCGTGTGTCAGGAACCAGATTTGAACTGGTGACACGAGGATTTTCAGTCCTCTGCTCTACCAGCTGAGCTATCCCGACCATTTCCGATGCACCGTCTTCCTCATTTTACTAAACGGCTTGGGTCTATGTCAATTAAAAAAGAAAGACGAAAAAGTATTCTAAAGTCTTATCTAGGACCTGGAATCTGTAAAATAAAAAGATGACTTCGTATGTTTCAATCCAAGTAATGATTTGTATTTTGATTGTTAATCATTCCAATTTTCAACAGGGATTACTTTGTTTACTCAAAGATGCTCATTTGCATGTGTATCAGATCTACCACAAGACTTCTGAAAAGAAAGTTTATGCAAAGAACCGAATGAGAAGGTTTGAACCGTTAACGAAAAGTAAAAATAAGATAAAAAATTATGGAGTCGAACGGCCTTTTTTGGGGATAGAGGGACTTGAACCCTCACGATTTCTAAAGTCGACGGATTTTCCTCTTACTATAAATTTCCTTGTTGTCAATATTAACATGTAGAATGGGACTCTATCTTTATTCTCGTCCGATTAATTAGTTATTTATCAGACTGTGGAGTGAATGATTTGATCAATCGATTTTTTCTTCAACTTGAAATCGATTCAATATTTTTATTTTCTTTTTCATAATTACATTAATTATTTGAGATAGTCTTTCGGTACGTATATGTATTTCTAGGGTTATCCTTTACTTTGTTTGAATCCGCAATTTTAACGAAAGGTTCCCTTACTTTACTAATGCAAGACAGTCAACTCCATTTATTAGAACAGCTTCCATTGAGTCTCTGCACCTATCCTTTTTTATTTATTCTGTCTATATAAACCTTTTTTTCATTTCAAAAAATCGGATTTGGCTCAGGATTGCCCCTTTTTTATTCCAGGGTTTCTCTGAATTTGAAAGTTATCCACTTAGTAAGTTTCCATACCAAGGCTCAATCCAATTAAGTCCGTAGCGTCTACCAATTTCGCCATATCCCCTTATTCTTTAATTCTATTCTTCAATTTCTTTAATTCTTATTTTTTTGTCTACCCTTTTTCAGCTCTATCGGAGCCCCATATTTAGTCTAATCAGAAATGATTCTATCATTTCTGTATCCGCAATTCAATATAGATGGATATATACCACATTTAGTATATACGCCCCTCTTCCTTTCATTTTTCTGGTGTAATTTTCAATACTTGAACGTTCGATTCTTTTCTTTTTTTGTATTATTAATTATGAATAACTAAGAATGGAAATTAATTATGAATGACTAAGAATGGAAAGTTAATAGCTAATATTCCAGTAGTTTATTAAATTCCTATGCATGTAGAATTTCTATTATGTGAGCCCGCTTAGCTCAGAGGTTAGAGCATCGCATTTGTAATGCGATGGTCATCGGTTCGACTCCGATAGCTGGCTTTTCTCTACTTGATTTGAGTTTTTAAATGATTGAAAATGTCCTTTTTTTGAAATCAAAGAATATTGAAAAGGCTTCCCTTTTTCCAAGGACCGCCGTGGTAGGAATTTCCGATTATTAATAACAGTTAGAGTAGTTAAATTAAATTGCTGCAGAACAAATAAAGAACAAGAAAACAAGAAAAGGACCTTTTTCTTTATTTTTTTTAGATATACATTATATATACATTATTTGATTTGATTTGTCTATATATTCAGAAGGTCCCAGATATTGATACAATCCATCTCAGTATTTTTGAATAGTATAATACTTTACTCAATCTATCATATCTTTTAATCTTTAGTTCAGTTTTAATTTAGGTTTATGAAATTTCAATAAAATAAGGAGTCTTTATGTCACGTTACCGCGGGCCTCGTTTCAAAAAAATACGCCGTCTGGGGGCTTTACCAGGACTAACTAGTAAAAGGCCTAAAGCCGGGAGCGATCTTAGAAACCAATCGCGCTCCGGTAAAAAATCTCAATATCGTATTCGTTTAGAAGAAAAACAAAAATTGCGTTTTCATTATGGTATTACCGAACGACAATTGCTTACATACGTCCGTATCGCCGCCAAAGCCAAAGGATCAACAGGCCAGGTTTTACTACAATTACTTGAAATGCGTTTGGATAACATCCTTTTTCGATTAGGTATGGCGTCAACTATTCCCCGAGCCCGCCAATTAGTGAACCATAGACATATTTTAGTTAATGGTCGTATAGTAGATATACCAAGTTATCGCTGCAAACCCCGAGATATTATTACAGCGAAGGATGAAAAAAAATCTAGAGCTATGATTCAAAATTATCTTGATTCATTCCCCCAGGAGGAATTGCCAAAACATTTGACTCTTAACCCATTCCAATATAAAGGAATGATCAATCAAATAATAGATAATAAATGGGTTGACTTGAAAATAAATGAATTGCTAGTCGTAGAATATTATTCTCGTCAGACTTAAACCTAATTAACAGAACAAGAGTTCGGACAACTTTGCCCCCTGTCCTGTCGCCCACGTTAAAGAGGCCCAACGATCTGGGGATTTTTCTCCCTATTGCTATATCCTAGAATGATAGGGTTCATTCCATGTCTATGCTTTACTAGTATTTTCTGGACCGCAGAAATTAGAAATAAAAAATATCCATATCATATCAAAGAAAGGTCGAACTAGTGAAATAAAAGGATCCATGTGATATATTGTGGTCAGTAACATTGATTGATAAAAGGTACGTACGGAAAGAGAGGGATTCGAACCCTCGGTAAACAAAAGCCTACATAGCAGTTCCAATGCTACGCCTTCAACCACTCGGCCATCTCTCCTACATAATGAGTATGGCCCAGAAATCGAGTGAATGGCTTGCGATTCATATTAGATTTAGATGTTGGATAGGGATGATACGTAGAATCAATTCAAACTATAAAAATAAAAAAATTTATTAGGGTTCCCATCTTTTTCTCTTTTTCTGGGCTTAAATCAAGGGGTTGGAACGACTCGAACAATCGATTTATCTTTTTTTTATGGGTTAAGTCGGTTTTTACGTTATTTCGTATGGTACAATTACTTTTTTTGTGGGATTGTTTTCTCACGAGAGATAATTAAAAGAAATTCTAATTAAAGGCTTGCTACTTATGCCTAGATCTCGGACAACTGGAAATTTTATTGATCAGACTTTTTCAATTATAGCCAATATTTTATTACGAATAATTCCGACAACTTCAGAAGAAAAAAGGGCATTTACCTATTACAGAGATGGTGTGATTTGATTTTTTTTTCAAGTCTTAGGAGAAAGACACATTAATCAGGATAGAAAGATTTGAAAAACCTCTACGCTTGTTGAAGGTGAAGTTTCTAAAAAAAAGCAATTCCTTCTGTTGTGTACCCCCAATTAATGCAGCCTCGGATGCTTCAATTGTCAATTCTAGCATTGAGCGAAAGGTTACACCTATGGCTATGGGTTATGTTTATATATTGCAAGTTAACCCTACTCCACTAGTACCCATGGGCGGCATAGAGGAAGGAGGCACTACGCGTAGAAATTAACAACACGAAAACTTTGTTATAAAGTATCCCTTTTCCTTA